GACAGCTAGTTTTGGTATGTTGGGGGATATCATTATTGCCGAACCCTATGCCTATATTGCATTTGCGGGTAAAAGAGTAATTGAACAAACATTGAAAAAAGCCGTGCCTGAAGGTTCACAAGCGGCTGAATCTTTATTACGTAAGGGCTTATTGGATGCAATTGTACCACGTAATCCTTTAAAAGGTGTTCTGAGTGAGTTATTTCAGCTCCATGCTTTTTTTCCTTTGAACAAAAATTAAATCAAATAGAAAAGTTAGTTTATCAGAATTAAACGAAAACCCCGAACAATTCATTTTTCTTTCGAATATTTTTTTATCGATATTCTTGTTTACTACTCAGTAAACCTCTATCAACAAGATAAAAAGTGAATTTTTGGCTTTCGGGAAGTTCAAATTAGACTAGACAAATAAAACAAAGTTCATTTTCCTCTCTTGCTTGCATATCTATAGATAATTCAAATAGAGATATATACCGATCTATAGAGAGTCTTCCATCGTTTTACATTTCCCGAAAATTCCCTGTTGTTGGATCAGATTCTAATCAATTTTATAGAAATTTGTAATGTAATAAAATTTTTTCTTTATTAATGACTATTTAGAAGAGAAAAAGAATGATAAATCTAAGCAGGGGATTATGATACATCTATTTTATTTTGAAAGATCAATAAGTCCATTTTTTTAGTTTGGCGTTTCTTGTACCTATTTTTTTCTATTAGGTTGTATATTGTATATTAGTATTATCTATATATTTACTTAAAGATAGTTAGTATAATTATATTATATATATATAATAGAAATAATAAAAATACAAGATATTCTAAGATATCTTTAGAATTCAGAATATAACAATAACAGGTACAAATATTAAATTGAGGTACCCATTTTATGACAACTTTCAATAACTTACCCTCTATTTTTGTGCCTTTAGTAGGCCTAGTCTTTCCGGCACTTGCAATGGCTTCTTTATTTCTTCATATTCAAAAAAATAAGATTTTTTAGATCGGATGAGACTTAATCGTATCACTCCTTTTTTTTAACTTTGATTCGATAAGACCCATTTGGTAGAATATTGTATAACACATAGATTCCTACAAACATAACTAAAAAAAGCTCTTATGCATGTGTAAACGTATTATCTGGGTAAAGTAAATAAATTTGCGCTCTTTTGAAAATGGATCATATAAAGGAAGGAGATGTTATTATTTTAGATAGAAACAATTCTATGAATTACTCCTAAGATAAAGGTTCACAACAAAAAAGTTGGTGAGAGTTACTTTGAAAACAAAAAAAGGAAAGTCATATTTTCTCAATTCCAAAAAATTGTATAACTGGATCTAATATATATGAGTTGGCGATCAGAATCTATATGGATAGAATTTATAACGGGGTCTCGAAAAACAAGTAATTTCTGCTGGGCCTTTATCCTATTTTTAGGTTCATTAGGATTCTTATTGGTTGGAACTTCCAGTTATCTTGGTAGAAATATTATCTCGTTATTTGCGTCTCAGCAAATCATTTTTTTTCCACAAGGGATTGTGATGTCTTTCTATGGGATCGCAGGTCTCTTTATTAGTTGCTATTTGTGGTGCACTATTTTGTGGAATGTGGGTAGTGGTTATGATCTTTTCGACCGAAAAGAAGGAATAGTGCGTATTTTTCGTTGGGGGTTTCCTGGAAAAAGTCGTCGCATCTTTTTACGATTCCTTATGAAAGATATTCAGTCCATCAGAATAGAAGTTAAAGAGGGTGTTTCTGCTCGGCGTGTCCTTTATATGGAAATTCGAGGTCAAGGGGCTATTCCTTTAATTCGTACTGACGAGAATTTTACTACACGAGAAATCGAGCAAAAAGCTGCCGAATTGGCTTACTTCTTGCGTGTCCCAATTGAAGTATTTTGAAATTAATTAATTTTAAAAGACTAAATGCTTTCGCAGTAGAAAGAAAAAACGAAAGAATTTCTTTCTTTTTTTTTGTCAATTGAACATTCATCTATTCTTGTATGCTCGTTTTTTTTTTTTTATTTTATATATTTGATAGAAAAGAAGTTTCTTCGTCTCAAAAATATAATAATATTTTTTTATTTGAAAAAGTTCTTTTAGTATTGATCGAAACAAGGGGGAATAACATCCTGGAACTCCCAATTTTTTCTTGATTCAAATTGGAAGTGTATTCTGAGTCTATTTCTGTATTCTTTCTCGATTCAAAGCAAAGACTAAGTATTGAATCAAAAGAAAAAGATAAACTGGATTCATAGGCTCAATACATTCTATTCGAATTAGAATAGAAACTCATGCTCGATAGAAATATTAGATCTAATAGAATCAACAAATGAGGTAGGTTCATTAACAATTCACAGATTCAAAATGGCAAAAAAGAAAGCATTCATTCCTTTTTTTTATTTTACATCTATAGTCTTTTTGCCTTGGTTGATCTCTCTCTGCTGTAATAAAAGTTTGAAAACTTGGATTACTAATTGGTGGAATACTAGACAATGCGAAACTTTTTTGAATGATATTCAAGAAAAATTTGTTCTAGAAAAATTCATACAATTAGAGGAACTATTCCAGCTGGATGAAATGATAAAGGAATACCCAGAAACCGATTTACAACTATTTCGTCTAGGAATCCACAAAGAAACGATCCAATTTATCAAGATACACAATGAGTATCGTATCCATACAATCTTGCACTTCTCGACAAATCTAATATCGTTCGTTATTCTAAGTGGTTATTCCTTTTGGGGTAAGGAAAAGCTTTTTATTCTGAATTCTTGGGTTCAAGAATTCCTATATAATTTAAGTGATACAATTAAAGCTTTTTCGATTCTTTTATTAACTGATTTATGTATCGGATTCCATTCGCCTCACGGTTGGGAACTAATGATTGGTTATATTTACAAAGATTTTGGGTTTGCTCATTATGAGCAAATTTTATCTGGTCTAGTTTCTACCTTTCCAGTCATTCTTGATACAATTTTTAAATATTGGATCTTTCGTTATTTAAATCGTGTATCTCCGTCACTTGTAGTGATTTATCATGCAATAAATGACTAAAAAATGATTCACTGATCCAATTCTAATCTTTCTTACCTTATTTATACATCATAACCAAATCAAAGTCGTATTTACTTTACTCTTTTTACCCATGAGGGATTCTTTCAACAAAAAAATTTTCTTTTTTCAGTAAATGTAAATAGCAAAATTGTGGCTAGGGAAGTATATTATCGACCTACCCCAACTTTATTGTAGAAATTTTCGGGATAAATGATTGGATCATGCAAACTAGAAATACCTTTTCTTGGATAAGGGAAGAGATTATTCGCTCCATATCTGTCTCACTCATGATATATATAATAACTTGGGCATCGATTTCAAGTGCATATCCCATTTTTGCTCAGCAGAATTATGAAAATCCACGAGAGGCAACAGGGCGTATTGTATGTGCCAATTGCCATTTAGCTAATAAGCCCGTGGATATTGAGGTTCCACAAGCGGTACTTCCTGATACTGTATTTGAAGCAGTTGTTAAAATTCCTTATGATATGCAACTAAAACAAGTTCTAGCTAATGGTAAAAAAGGAGCTTTGAATGTGGGAGCTGTTCTTATTTTACCGGAGGGATTTGAATTAGCCCCCCCCGATCGTATTTCACCCGAGATGAAAGAAAAGATCGGAAATCTGTCTTTTCAGAATTATCGCCCCAATAAAAAAAATATTCTTGTGATAGGTCCTGTTCCCGGTCAAAAATATAGTGAAATAACCTTTCCTATTCTTGCCCCAGACCCTGCTACTAATAAAGATATTCACTTCTTAAAATATCCTATATACGTAGGTGGAAATAGGGGAAGGGGTCAGATTTATCCTGATGGTAGCAAAAGTAACAATACAATTTATAATGCTACGGCAGGAGGGATAATAAGCAAAATTTTACGAAAAGAAAAAGGGGGATACGAAATAACCATAGTGGATGCATCCAATGGACGCCAAGTAATTGATATTATCCCTCGAGGCCTAGAACTTCTTGTTTCAGAGGGCGAATCCATTAAACTCGATCAACCATTAACGAGTAATCCTAATGTGGGTGGATTTGGTCAGGGGGATGCGGAAATAGTACTTCAAGATCCATTACGTGTCCAAGGCCTTTTGTTCTTCTTAGGATCGGTTGTTTTGGCACAAATCTTTTTGGTTCTTAAAAAGAAACAGTTTGAGAAGGTTCAATTATCCGAAATGAATTTTTAGATCTGTCTATTTAGCTTTATCAAATTTGTAAAAAAGAACCAAAAAAATTCTTGTTCCCAATTTGGTCTGGTCCAAAAAATTATGAAAAGCCTTTTGCCTCTCTTTAGAGTTTCTATTCCTTTTCAACCATATGTCAGGAATTACTTGTATCATAGTCCTAATCCTAGTATGTATATTGAGAAGAAGTCACTTTACCCCCTTTTCGTTCTTTTTCAATACAAATTTGAAAAATGGGAAGGGGGTGTGATGTAACTCTGTCGTTATTGACCAATTGAAATTGATAGAATGTATCAATAATCAAGAGTTTTTTTCTATTGGAATGGAAAACTTTGACTAGATACTAAAATAAGATAAGGAAAGCAAACGCGAAAAAAAAAGGAACCCTAAATCGGCGAAACAACAAATTTTAGGGATTATAGGGAGTATTTTTTGTCTTGCTAGTCTTCAACACAAGAAAAGGATGTCTAAAATTCCTTTTCTTGTGTCGGTCTTGTCCTTCTTGATTCCATTCGTTAAAAATTCCTATTCTTAGTTTCCATATATATATATTACTGTTTCTATATAATATATATATAACGTTTTAATATATATATATTAATTAATAGTCTATATAATTATTAATTAATAGTATAATAGTAGTTACTTTTTGTAGTTTTATTTTTTTTATTTCAATTTTGATGAAATACTAAATAAATAAAAAAAAATCAGAAAAAACTTCTACTTAGTATAGACAAAATTTTAATGATAGATCTAATGATAAAA